GTTCTGAAAAGACAGATTGCCTATCTTTTCTTTAATCTCGGGCGAAATACGATCGGGAGGGGCTAATTCAAACCCCTCAGGTAAAATAAGAACAGCCCCTACATTCAAAGCTCCCTTTTTACCATTAGCAAGAACTTGTTTCAGTTGCATATCATAAGGAATTCGAACAACTGCTTCAAATACAGTATCAGGAAGTACCGCTTGTGGAACCTCGATATCTACGGGTTTATTAGCTAAATGGCAATTGGCACATACAATACGGCCAGTCGCTTCTCGTGGATTTTCATAACCCTGCTGTGCAAAAATGGGATATGCGTTTGAACTGGGTGTCCTAGTGATTATATATATCATGAGCGATATGGAAATGGATCGAGTAATCTCTTCCTTTATCCAAGAAAAAAGAGTATTTATAGTTTGCATGGTCCAATCATTGGTATCGAAAATTTATACAATAAAATTAGGCAGGTCCCTAGTCTAGTATAGTTCCCTATCTATGATTCTGCTATTTACTAAAAAAATATTAATGGAATATAGGAAGAATTCCTTGTAGGAGTAGAAAGAATAAGTACAATTTTGAATGTTTTGCTTATGTACAAAGTAACAACCATTATAATTTGATCAGTGAATCATTTTTCAGTCATTCATTGAATGATAAATCACTACAAGTGAGGGAGATACACGATTTAAAAAACGGAAGATCAAATATTTTAAAATTGTATCTAGAATGACCGGAAAAGTGGAAACAAGACCGGATATAATTTGATCATTATGAGCAAATCCAAAATCTTTGTATAAAGAGCCAATCATTAGTTCCCAACCGTGGGGCGAATGGAATCCTATACATAAATCAGTTAATAAAAGAATTGAAAAAGCTTTTATTGTATCGCTTAAGTTATATAGGAATTCTTGAACCCAAGAGTTAAGAATAACAAGTTTTTCATTACCTAAAATAGAATAACCACTTAGAATAACGAAACAGATTATATTTGTCGAGAAATTCAAAATCGTATGGATACAATCCCCATTGTGTATCTTGATCAATTGGATCGTTTCTTTGTCGATTCCGATACGAAGCTTTTCTAGATGTGTTTCCGGGTATTCCTTTATCATTTCGTCCAAGAGGAAGAGTTCCTCTAATTCTATGAATTTTTTTAGAATACTCTTTTCTTGAATGATATTCAAGAAAATTTCGGATTCCATAGTATCCCACCAATTAGTAACCCAAGATTCCAGACTTTTAGTAAATGAGAGAGAGATCCACCAGGGTAAAAATACTATAGATGCAAGATATAGAAGGGGAATGAATGCTTTCTTTTTTGCCATTTTTTCGTCTTTGAATTTTTAATGAACTCACCTCATTCGTCGACTCCATACGATACTAACTAATATTCATATCAAGGATAAGTTCTATTACAAGTCATCGAGCCCATGAATCTATTCCCTGTTTTTTTCTGTATGATTCAGTGGTTATTACTTGAATTTAGAAATAATACAGAAATGGAATAAGAAAGAGTCCACTCCAAATTCGCACTTCAAATGCGAATAAAGATATTGTTTCCAAATATATCATTTGCTCAAATTCGAAAAAAGTGCCTCCTTTCGATAAATAAATGCACAAAGGCGCCCATGAATATTATTCGGATTTTGAAAGAAAAGAATTCTCTTTCTATCAGAATATCAAATTTTTTGAAAAAAAAAAAAGCATTCACTCTTTTCAGTTCATTTTTCAAAATACTTCAATTGGTACACGCAAGAAATAAGCCAATTCAGCAGCTTTTTGCTCAATTTCTCGTGGAGTCAAATTCTCATCAGTACGAGTCAGGGGAATAGCCCCATGGCCTCTGATTTCCATATAAAGGACACGACGAGCATAAATACCCTCTTTAACTTCTATTCTGATGGACTGGATGTCTTTCATAAGGAATTGGAGTAAGATGCGACGATTTTTTCCAGGAAATCCCCAACGAAAAATACACACTATTCCTTCTTTTCTATCGAATCGATCATAACCACTACCTACATTCCATGAAATTGTGCACCACAAATAGGAGCTAATAAAGAGACCCGCAATCCCGTAGAAAGACATCACGATCCCCTGTGGAAAAAAAATGATTTGTGGAGACGGAAATAAAGATATAAAATTCCTACCAAGATAACTGGAAATTCCAACGAATAAAAACCCTAATGAACCTAAAAAAAGGATAAAGGCCCAGCAGAAATTACTTGTTTTTCGAGACCCCGCTATAAGTTCTATCCATATATGTTCTGATCGCCAATTCATACTAGATCTAGTTGCATTTTATTGAAATTGAGAGAATAACCCAAATGAATTTTACTTTTTTTGTGTGTTTCCGAAGTAACTCTCATCAACTAGCACTATTCCGATGTGAACTTTTAGGAGTAATTCATCGAATTGCTTAGATCTAAAATAATAAGATCCACTTCGTATGATTCCCTATAGATATCTACATATGGATACATTTACTTTACATTTCAGACATTCGCCCCAATCCCGATTTTTTTTCAAATAGCTATAATTCATTTATGTATATATCATGTTTACGCATTCATAATAGCTTATGTTCAGGGGAAACTGCATCACATATTTTATTCTAAGAAATCAATATCTGTATTATGGTCTAAGTCTTGAAAAAAAAAAAAAAAATAGATAAGATTTGGCCCTATCATATCTATACCTAAAAAATCTTGTTTTTTTGAACATGAAGAAATAAAGAAGCCATCGCAATTGCCGGAAATACTAGGCCCACTAAAGGCACCAAAATAGAGGGTAAGTTATTGAAAGTTGTCATAAAATAGATACCTGGATTTAATATTTGTACCTGTTATTGTTATATTGTTATTTATATTGTTATAAAGGTAGCGTATAATCATTATAATTCATATATAATTATACTAAGTATAGCTAAGTGAGTACATAATTGAGTATATGTAAGTACATAATATTAATATATAAATAAAATATATAAATAAAATAATAAATATAACAATTTCTAAAATTTATAAATAGAATAAGATAAGAAAAGAAGTGCAAGGAATGTAGAACTAACGAAATAGAATTGTTCATCTTTCTACATGAAATATATAGATATGTATGTGTATGATAATCTCCTTTTTTTATTATTTTTTATTATCTTGTTTTTGTCTAATAATTTGAATTTAATAAACGTGAATAAAATAAAGAAAGAGTTTCTTACAAATTCCCGAAAAATTTGTTAGAATCTGATCCGGGACTAGGGATTCTTAGTAAAACTGAACATTCTCAAAAAATATAGAATCTTGCATCTTTCTATACTTTTCTATTTTCTATATGTGAATTATATACACATAAGAAGGGAACGTGAAATTCTCGTTTTATTCCCCTTGCCTAATTTGAATTTCGCGGAAGAAAGAATTCACTCTTTTTTTTTACAATTAAATCTTATGTTACCAAATGTTATCAAAGTAAAAATCAAATCCGAAGAATGGATTTTTACTTTGATTTCTATAAACTAAATAACTACTTGTTCTACAAAAAAGAGAAATGATTTTTTTTTTTATTATATATTTATATTTTTAATTTTTATTAAGGCTCTACTTGATTGAATTTTGATTCAGAGGAAAGAATGCATGAAGCTGAAATAACTCACTCAGAACGCCTTTTAAAAGATTACGCGGTACGATTGGATCGAATAGGCCCTTATGGAATAAATATTCAGCCGCTTGGGAGCCCTCAGGTACTGTTTTATTCAATGTTTGTTCAATTACTCTTTTACCCGCAAAGGCAATGTAGGCATTGGGTTCAGCAATAATGATATCCCCCAACATACCAAAACTAGCTGTCACCCCACCAGTAGTAGGAGATGTAAGGATTGATACATAGAATAACTTTTTATTTGATTGATAATCATATAAAGCGGAAGATATTTTAGCCATTTGCATCAAGCTCAAACTTCCTTCTTGCATGCGTGCTCCTCCAGAAGCACATACTAAAATAAGAGGTAAAAATTGATTGGTAGCATATTCGATCAAACGGGTGATTTTCTCGCCAACTACCGATCCCATACTACCACCCATAAACTGAAAATCCATAATCCCAATTGCTACGGGAATACCGTTTAGTTGACCTGTGCCCGTTTGAACAGCCTCAGTTAATCCTGTCTTTCTTTGATAAGAATCAATACGATCTTTGTAGGGTTCCTCTTCTAAATTAAATTCAATGGGATCCAGAGAGACCATGTCTTCATCCATCGGAGCCCAAGTACCTGGATCAATCGAAAGTTCGATTCTATCTGAACTATTCATTTTCAAATGATGTCCACAGTGTTCGCAAATATTCATTTTTGATTTAAAAAATTTCTTATAATTTAATCCATAACAATTTTCGCATTGAACCCACAAATGCTTGTATTTTGGAGTCACATCTAGATCATTAGAACTTTCTGTTTCTGTTATAGTTAAATCACTATCATCCAGGCTCGGTTTTATACTTGAACTCTGATTTTCACTACTAGTTATGCTTTCATCAAAAATGTAACTATAAATGTAACTGTTACTATAATTGACAATACCACTTAAAATGTAACTATCAATACAAATTTGAGAACGAAAATAACTGTCAATACAACTATTAATGTGGTTATTCCAACTATATTTAGTATCATATATGTAAGGATCATCGTGAGGATCGTCACTATTAGATACATTATTCAGATAACTCAAATTCTTATAATTAGAAAAAGAACTTTCTAGTTCACTTAGAAAAGAATGATCATTGTCAATCTCAAAAATTTTATTTTCAATATCCAAAGATATGAAATAACTATCCCTATCATTATCCCTAACTAAAAAAGTATCATCAGAGAGGAAACTCTGAATGTCTATAACGCCGACTAAATGATCAACATTACTGTAACTAGAATTGTCACTATCGCTCCGACTAAGAGTGTTTTTATCTATATCATTTAGAATCGGGTCTTCACTTACACCGGTATTTTCAATAG